TCTTTCCTTTGAATCATAACTCAAGTATAGCTTTAAGTTAATTAAATGAATTCCATTTTTTGGGTTCTAGTGAACAAGTATTTGTTTATCGATTTATCAAAAAAAAATTGGAAAAATCCAACGAATGGTTTTTTGTGACATAAGAAGAATTTGTAGAATTGTAGAAAGAATCATGTAGATAATTACTGATATTCTTGATTACTAAGTAGGAAATGAAACCTCTATCAACTAGCAACAAGCTAAAAGAACGCAATTATTTTTTCCGCGAAATTCAATTGGGTAATGAAAATAATAAATAAAAAAATTTCATCTTATTTTCTTACCTTCGGATTATAACGAAATTTTCGGGAATTTACAATTTATTTGCATTTATAAGTGGAAGAAACTCTTTATTATTTATTACATTACTTTATTACAATTACATTTAGAAAACTGAATAAGCTCATTTAATTAGTTCTAGATTCCTTGCACTTTCATTCTATATACTTATTTAATACTTAAACTTAGATTCACTTCGATATACTAAAATTATACTATATTAGATATACTATATACGAATTAGAATACGAATTCTAATAATTAGAAGATATCTTTCTCTTTTTAACAATAATAATATAGAATATAGTAAGTAAAAAGATTAATATAACAATAAATAACAGATACAAATATTCAATCGGGGGTGCCCAGCCTATGACAATTCTCAACAATTTACCCTCTATTTTTGTGCCTTTAGTAGGCTTAGTCTTTCCGGCAATTGCAATGGCTTCCTTATCTCTTCATGTTCAAAAAAACAAGATTTTTTAGATTCGATGAAAGAAAGTTTTACTTATTTTTTCAAGACCTATACTTGAATCATAACAGAGATATCCGTTTTAGATATATATTTAGTATAATTATGGTATAACATTAAAAAAAATGACAACGATAAAAGAAGGGTTTTTTATGCAGGCGTGAATATGATATTTTTTTATGCAGACGTGAATATGATATATTAATAAATGAGCCATTTGAAAATCAATCAAGATTGGAGTAGATGCCTGAAATAAACGCAAAGTAAAAATATCCGTATGCGCGTAGATAGGGGATCGTACGAGAGGGCTTCATTTTAGTATTTTAGACTAACAAATTGGATGAATTCCTCCCAAAAATGCACATCAGAATGGTGCGAGTTGATGAAAGTTACTTCGGAAACAAAAAAAGTAAAGTCAAATTCATGCGGGCTAGTCTCTCACTTCCAATAAAATGCAACCGGATCTAGTATGAGTTGGCGATCAGAACATATATGGATAGAACTTATAGTGGGGTCTCGAAAAACAAGTAATTTCTGTTGGGCTTTTATACTTTTTTTAGGTTCATTGGGGTTTTTATTGGTTGGAATTTCCAGTTACCTTGACAGAAATTTGATATCTTTATTTCCGTCTCAGGAAATCGTTTTTTTTCCCCAAGGGATCGTGATGTCTTTTTATGGGATCGCTGGTCTATTTATTAGCTCTTATTTGTGGTGTACAATTTCATGGAATGTGGGTAGCGGTTATGATCGATTCGATAGAAAAGAAGGAATCGTGTGTATGTTTCGTTGGGGATTTCCTGGAAAAAATCGGCGCATCTTACTCCGATTTCTTATGAAAGATATTCAGTCTATCAGAATAGAAGTTCAAGAGGGTATTTATGCTCGGCGTGTCCTTTATATGGAAATCAGAGGGCAGGGGGTCATTCCTTTGATTCGTACTGATGAAAATTTGACTCCACGAGAAGTTGAGCAAAAAGCTGCGGAATTGGCTTCTTTTTTGCGCGTACCAATTGAAGTAGTTTGAAATGAACTGAAAACTGAAGAATAAACATTTGTCTTACCAGGAGGCCAGGAGTCCTTTCTTTTGCTTTTTTGTTTCTAGAGTATAACTTAACTGAAGTTTCTCCACAATACTGATGAAGCAAAGAAGACGTATATTATATAATATACTAAACAATACAATGAAATATACTAAACAATACATTTTTTTTGTCAGTCATGTATTCTTTCGTTTTTTAGACTATGATTCTGTAATTTTTTCGAAATTCAAAGACTAACTAACCACTGGACTCATAAAAAAAATAGATAATAAATTTAGATATTTAGATATAGAAATTTGACGTCTTGTAATAGAACTTATGCTGAATAGAAATAGTAGATCGTCTAGAGTCGACGAATGAGACGGGGTTCGGTCAAAATTTACAGACAAAAAAATGAAAAAAAAAAAAGCATTCATTCCCCTTTTATATCTTACATCGATAGTATTTTTGCCCCGGTGGATCTCTTTTTCATTTAATAAAAGTCTGGAATCTTGGGTTACTAATTGGTGGAATACTAGTCAATCTGAAACTTTTTTAAGTGATATTCAAGAAAAGAGTATTCTAGCGAACTTCATAGAATTCGAGGAACTCTTCCTATTGGACGAAATGCTAAAGGAATACCCGGAAACACATTTACAAAGGTTTCGTATCGGAAGAATCCACAAAGAAACGATTCAATTGATCAAGATGTATAATGAAGATAGTATCCATATGATTTTGCACTTCTCGACAAATTTACTCTGTTTCGTTATTCTAAGTGGTTATTCTATTCTAGGTAATGAAGAACTTATTATTCTTAATTCTTGGGTTCAAGAATTCCTATATAATTTAAGCGACACAATAAAAGCCTTTTCTATTCTTTTATTAACCGACTTATGTATAGGATTCCACTCACCTCATGGTTGGGAACTAATGATTGGCTCTGTCTACAAAGATTTTGGATTTGCTCATAATGATCAAATTATATCTGGCCTTGTTTCCACTTTTCCAGTCATTTTGGATACAATTTTTAAATATTGGATCTTCCGTTATTTAAATCGTGTATCTCCATCACTTGTAGTAATTTATCATTCAATGAATAACTGAAAAATAATGATCCACCGACAAAATTTTTAGAAGGTTGGTTATTTTTTAAACACTTCAAATTTTACTTTTTTTATATTTTATACATTTTGTCTATACATCCACACATCCAAGAGATTCAAATTTTTACATTTTAGTAAAAATTTTTCAGTAAATAGCAACGTCGTGGCTAGGGAACTCCGCTAGTGACCCACTCAATTTTATTGTAGAACTTTTCGGTATCAACATTGGACCATGCAAACTAAAAAGACCCTCTCTTGGATCAAGGAAGAGATTACTCGCTTCATTTCCGTATCGCTAATGATATATATAATAACTGGGGCATCTATTTCAAATGCATATCCCGTTTTTGCACAGCAAGGTTATGAAAATCCACGTGAAGCAACTGGCCGTATTGTATGTGCCAATTGTCATTTAGCTAATAAACCTGTAAGTATTGAGGTTCCACAGGCGATACTTCCTGATACTGTATTTGAAGCAGTTGTTCGAATTCCTTATGATATGCAACTAAAACAAGTTCTTGCTAATGGTAAAAAGGGAGCCTTGAATGTAGGGGCCGTCCTGATTTTACCCGAGGGGTTTGAATTAGCTCCTCCTGATCGTATTTCGCCAGAAATGAAAGAAAAAATAGGTAATCTATCTTTTCAGAGCTATCGCCCCACTAAAAAAAATATTCTTGTGATAGGTCCTGTTCCGGGTCAAAAATATAGTGAAATAACCTTTCCTATTCTTGCGCCGGATCCTGCCACTAAGAAAGATGTTCACTTCTTAAAATATCCCATATACGTAGGCGGGAACAGGGGAAGAGGTCAGATTTATCCCGACGGGAGCAAGAGTAACAATACGGTTTATAATGCTACAGCAGCAGGTACAGTAAGCAAAATAATACGAAAAGAAAAAGGGGGATACGAAATAACCATAACAGATGCGTCAGAGGCACGTCAAGTGGTTGATATTATACCTCCAGGACCAGAACTTCTTATTTCAGAAGGTGAATCCATCAAACTTGATCAACCATTAACGAGTAATCCTAATGTGGGCGGATTTGGTCAGGGGGATGCTGAAATAGTACTTCAAGACCCATTACGTGTCCAAGGCCTTTTGGTCTTCTTAGCATCCGTTATTTTGGCACAAATCTTTTTGGTTCTTAAAAAGAAACAGTTTGAGAAGGTTCAATTGTCCGAAATGAATTTTTAGATCTTCGGATTTATCAATATCAAGTTCTTAAAAAGAACAAAATTTTTGTTTATCATACCAAAAGAGTTTTTGAAAAGCATTTTGCTTTTGTTTATATTCTTTTTTGATTTCTATCGGATTGGGGTAATTACTTGTACTGCATTTCTAGTTATAGTATGCATATTGCTTGATAAGAAGAATATTGCTTGATAAGAAGACCTCCCCTCTTTATGTTTTTTTTAATCCAAATTGGAGCAGTGCGATTATGTCACTATATGACAGATTTAACTGTCATAAAATCTATCAATAGTTTTTTTTATCTAATAGAATCAAATTTGACTAAATACCAAAAATAAGTAAGCGGAAAAACAAAGGCTAAATGAGGGAACAAAGTATTCTAGGAGATATTATTCTATTCATCTTGCCGTTCTTCGACACAAGAAAAAAAGGATTTCCGCATCCCTTTCTTTTTCTTGTCTTGTGTTGAAATAATAATGATTCCCGATCTGATTCCTCAAAGATTCCAACTTAGTTGATAGTTTTTCCAGGATTATCATAACATTCTTTTTGGTTTTCTATGCGGATTGGGTATAAATTGGATTGATTTTATTATGTATACATATAAGTGTAAAATTTAAATATTAAAATAGTGGACAAACAAGCAAGTTTTTAGAGCAAATAGAACTTGTTCAATGAATTTCAAAATTCAATTTTGATGAAATGAAATATTCAAATAAATAGGACTGAAGTTCTATTAGTATAGAAAAAATAGAAAAAGTGTGTCACACAGGAAAAGGAAATTGAGTAATTCCTTCTTTCTGTTAACTTTGAAAGTATCGCTAGATACTATCGAGGAACAAATGTTCTGAATCAATTAATGAAGTTACTTTTTCAAAAACACTGCCCAGAAA